TGATGTTTGTGAACAATTGAATCTAGCGGTTGATTCATAGTCTCTGCCCTTCCCCCAAAATATTAACTGGAAGCAAGAAGAAAGAACGAATCAATCGATTTTATCTATAATCCAATATAATAATTATATTGATTTCTAGGGATGAGGCATCCTGCAAATCATTTCTAGACTAAACTAATAGAACCTTAATCAAAACTACTCTAAAAATAAAATAAAAACTCTGATCATATATCTGATCATATAATAAATAAAGATTTGGATATTCGTAAAAATAAAATCCGCCTTTCAACCGGAACAGTCTTTTTTGTTTGAATAATTTCTCTAAGTTAGAAGTTTAACTTATATTGAATAAGTGAAGATTATTGAATAAGTGAAGATATTGAATAAGTGAATAAATTCTATTTGCTCAATAACTTATTCACCCATAATCCTTTTTTTCCTTTGTTTGTCCACTACTTCTTATGAATCTAAACAAAGGAGTTCCGATAGACCCGGAAAAGAAGGAAAGGAATAGTAATCTTTGATGAACAGGAAAAAAATAATTATTATTTTGATACAAGACGACACAAGAAAAAGGAATTTTCACCCGTTTTCTTGTGTCGTCTTGCGTCGAATAGAAGATTAGGAAGACTAGTAATCCTTCCTAAAAGTATTTGTTCCTTTCATTTTTACCATCCTTGCCTTGTATTCTCTTCTTTTGTATTTGTTTGTATGCCTATTGTTTATTACTAAAATGGAATACAAGTAATGAATTCCAGGCGTCCTGCAAAACAAAAAGAGTATAAACAAAGCAAGCAAAAGGATTTACAGAATTTTTTGATCATACATAATTGTATCGATGGACAAAAAATCGGCACTTTTTACCAAATGTTAAGGAATCTCTGGACCTAAAAATTCATTTCGTACAATTGCACTTTTTCAAACTGTTTCTTTTTAAGAACCAAAAAAACTTGTGCCAAAATAACAGATGCGAAGAAGAACAAAAGGCCTTGGATGCGTAGTGGATCTTGAAGCACTATTTCTGCATCTCCCTGACCAAACCCTCCTACATTGGGATTGCTTGTTAATGGTTGATCAAGCTTAATGGATTCACCCTCTGAAACAAGAAGTTCTGGCCCTGGAGGTATAATATCAACCACTTGACGTCCATCCGATGCATCAACTATGGTTATTTCATATCCTCCCTTTTCTTTACGTACTATTTTGCTTACTATACCTGCTGATGTAGCATTATAGACTGTATTGTTACTCTTGCTACCATCAGGATAAATCTGACCCCTTCCTCTGTTCCCACCCACATATATGGGATATTTTAAGAAGTGAACGTCTTTCTTTGTAGCAGGGTCGGGGGAAAGAATGGGAAAGACGATTTCACTATATTTCTGACCCGGAACAGGACCTATCACAAGAATATTTTTTTTATTGGGACGATAACTCTGAAAAGACAGATTTCCTATCTTTTCTTTCAACTCAGGAGAAATACGATCGGGGGGGGCTAATTCGAATCCCTCGGGTAAAATAAGAACAGCACCCACATTCAAACCCCCTTTTTTACCATTAGCAAGAACTTGTTTCAGTTGCATATCATAAGGAATTTGAACAACTGCTTCAAATACAGTATCAGGAAGCACAGCTTGTGGAACTTCAATATCCACGGGCTTATTAGCTAAATGGCAATTAGCACATACAATTCGTCCAGTTGCTTCTCGTGGGTTTTCATAACCCTGCTGCGCAAAAATGGGATATGCATTTGAAATGGATGCTCGAGTTATTACATATATCATGATCGATACAGAAATGGATCGAGTCATCTGTTCCTTTACCCAAGAAAAAGTATTTCTATTTTGCATGTCCAATCATGGATCTCGGAATTTCTACAATAAATTAGATAGGGAACTAGTAAAGTTCCCTATGCACGAGTCTGTCATTGTACTGGAATAGTTGTACTGTAATATAGGACGAATACCTTGAACTGGTAGAAATAAAATATAAAGAATTAAGTAAGATTCAAAATGGTTTCTTTATAAAGGAAGAAAGATTCTGATTTATTTGATTGATATCAGGAGATCAAATGAGTTCTTCATTCATTCATTGAATGATAAATGACTACAAGCGAAGGAGATACACGATTTAAATAATGGAAAATCCAATATTTCACAATTGTATCTAGAATAACTGGAAAGGTGGAAACAAGACCAGATATAATTTGATCGTTATGAGCCAATCCAAAATCGTTGTAGAACGAACCAATTATTAGTTCCCAACCATGAGTCGAGTGAAATCCAATCCATAAATCAGTAACTAAAAGAATCGAAAAAGCTTTTATTGTGTCACTTAAGTTATAGAGGAATTCCTGAACCCAAGAATTAAGAATGACAAGTTCCTCATTACCCAAAATAAAATAACCACTTAGAATAGCGAAAGAGATTATATTTGTCGAGAAATGCAAAATGATATGGAGATGATATTCATTGTGTGTTTTGACCAATTGTATCGTTTCCTTGTGTATTCCTATACGAAGTTTTTGTATATGTGTCTCCGGGTACTCCTTTATCATTTCGTCCAACAGAAAGAGTTCTTCTAATTCTATGAATCTTTCTAGAACGTTTTTCTCTTGAATGATATTCAAGAGAGTTTTGGATTGCCCGGTATTCCACCAATTTGTAACCCAAAGTTCCAGACATTTATTAAATGAGAGAGAGACCCACCAGGGCAAAAATACTATAGATACAAGATATGGGAAAGAAGGCAATGCTTTCTTTTTTTTCATTTTTTATCTGTGAATTGAATCGTTAATGAACCTGCTTCATTCGTTGACTCTATATGATATTTCTCTGAAGCACGAGTTCTATAACAAGGTATTGAACCTATGGGTCTATTCATTCCAATTTTTGTGTCAAAATTGAGTTTAGTTCTTGGATCTAGAAGGAATATAAAAATGGGATAAGGGTTCGCCCTTTTCGGATAAAAATACAAAATCAATATTATTCCTAGATATCTCAATTGGGCAAATTCGAATGGGCAAATTCGAAGCAATTTCATCTTCATTTGTTCCTTTCTATGAATACTCGAAAACCCACTTAAAATAACGAATCGGATTTAGAAATGAACCCCCCCCCCCCCAGTTAATTATTTCGAAATGTTTCACCGCCTAGCCACAACCAAGGAAAAAAGGTATCATCAAAATTTTGGGCCTAAAAAGATGAGATGAATTCCGTATTACGAAATAAATGTTCGGATATATTTGATGAATCCCTACTTATTATATTAGCCTTAGATTAGCCTTTTTTCTAGTAGAAATTTTCTAGTAGAAAAGAATTGAGTTGGGATCCATACGCATACGAAATACTTTTGGTATACAAATGGTATACAAAAATTTCTTCTTTTCTTAATTTTCTTCTTTATTATAGTATAGTTTATTATAGTTATTCCATATATGCCCTCCTGCTTTTTTGGTTTATTCTATGGGAGTCGCCACGACAAAGGAAGGAGGAAATAGAATAATCTAACATGTTTTGTTCAAATGAACATTCCAAAAAGACTTCAATTGTATTAAAAAAGGAATTAGCAAGTTCCTTCCCCCATGCCGAGAAAACATTTATTCTTTATTGTGTTCAATTCATTTCAAAATACTTCAATTGGTACGCCCAAGAAATAGGCCAATTCGGCAGCTTTTTGTTCAATTTCTCGTGGAGTAAAATTCTCATCAGTACGAGTCAAGGGAATGGCCCCTTGACCTCTGATTTCCATATAAAGGACACGACGAGGATAAAGACCCTCTTTAACCTCAATTCTGATTGATTGGATATCTCTCATAAGGAAGCGAAGGAAGATGCGACGATTTATTCCAGGAAATCCCCAACGAAAAATGCACACAATTCCTTCTTTTCTATCGAATCGGTCATAACCACTACCTACATTCCACAAAATTGTGCACCACAAATAGGAGCTAACGAACAGACCTGCGATCCCGTAAAAAGACATCACGATTCCTTGTGGAAAAAAAATAATTTGCTGAGATGGAAATATAGATATCAGATTCCTACCAAGATAACTGGAAGTTCCAACCGCTAAGAATCCTAGTGAACCTAAAAAAAGGATACAGGCCCAGCAAAAATTACTTGTTTTTCGAGACCCCCTTATAAGTTCTATCCATATATGTTCTGATCGCCAATTCATACTATACTAGATCCAGTTGCATTCGATTGGAATTGAGAGAATAACCCAAATTTGACTTTGCCTTTCTTGATCCCGAAGTAACTTTCATCAACTAGCACTATTCTGATGTGGAGTAATTGGTTAGATACATTGACTTTCTATTAAAAATATTTACTGATCCGTTTTTAACCAGCTATATATATATATATATACATGCATTTATGCAGATAGCATGTATCCGCATACATAACAGTTCTTTCATTTGTGTGTGGAAAGAGCCACATATCATACCATATTGCACTAAAAAAATATCTGTATTATGATACAGTGTTGAAATAAATTGATAGGATTTGGTCCCATTGGATCTAGACAATCTTATTTTTTTGGACATGAAGAGATAAAGAAGCCATTGCAATTGCCGGAAATACTAGGCCCACTAAAGGCACAAAAATAGAGGGTAAGTTGAGATCTGTCATAGAATGGGTGCCTCGATTTAATATTTGTATCTATATATTTGTATCTATTAGAAAGATATCTTATGATATGATAAGTATATCTATTATAAGTAATATTAGGTAATATTGACTATTGTATTTTATATAATATTATACTACTAAGTATATATAAACAATTAAGTATATATAAATATATAATTTCTAAATAATATATTTATATTAAAATAGAAATTTGAAATATAAAAATAATATGAAAATATTCAATTTAAAGAAAAAAAAGGATAGATAATAAGTGAAAAAATGTAGAACTAAATTAAGTGTACCTATTCATCTTTCTACACGAATATAAATAGGGTAATCTTCTTTTACAAATTTTATTATTCTTCT